AAGGGGAACCCATCCCGTCGATGGATTATAAATATCATATTCCTTATAAGCAATAATTATTAAGCAATAATAATCTAATCAATATCACTCAAAAATTTAGGATGTTAGATCATAGAATATTCATCTTGACAACAAATGATCTATATGCTAAAATATGCATCACAAGCACTAAGGGCTATAGCTCAGTTGGTAGAGCAACTCGTTTACACGCGCGCCGATGTTTTTCGGGGGAGTCCATCATACAATCCACAAAAAGGATTTTATTGATAAATCGATGTCTTACTCCATAACTTTGAGGGAACAACAGCCTGACAAATGATTCGGTCCGATTTGGGTGCCCCTTTAGGTACCAAACAGACCCCATCTATCGATTTGAGATATTGATAGGGTGAATACCAGTCCATTCAATGCTAGGCATAATGAGTATAAGGTCCTCAAAAATATCTTTTCGTTCTATGAACTTTAAGGTGTATGAAGTTTCATATTTTATTTTTTAAGCCGAGCGGTAGAGACTTCATTTAACTTAAAACGATCTAGGCCAGAGGCAGACCTACGTCAAGATAACCCCCCATCTTTGAAATACTTTGGTAGTGCTCCTGGACCGGAATCCAAAATAATGAATCAGAGCACGTGGAGCCATCCCCTTATCTTATTTTTCGGTCAAGAAAAAATATGGCGAATTGGCTGATATTTCTATCAGTTAATGAAAGAGCCCAATGCAAAAAAATGCATGTTGGGTCTTTGAAACAGTTCAGATCATTTTTATAAAAATAAGTTTGATTTGTTTTACCGAGAAGGTCTACGGTTCGAGTCCGTATAGCCCTAAAAAACAAAAATGAATAAAATAAAAAATTGCATAATTTTTATTTCTTCATTCTTGTTTATTGCGTGTAACTGACTGGTTGGTTCATCAAAACCCAATTTTTACTAGAAATCCACCCGCGGGCTTCGTTTAAAGCAGAACCGAAAACTGAAAGAAAACCTTATTTCAAGAGATCGAACCCCTCCTTATCCAATCTTCGGTCATTAATCTTCGGAGGGAAATTCCCACGGAATTTCCCTGTCCACAACCAAGGGATTAAGTTAGTGATACTCCTTGTCTTTGGTATGCCTGAAAAACTCCAAAGAGTTTTTCACATAGATCTAGGGAATAACCCAACGTATTTGTGGACAAGCTAAAGTTTGTTGAAAAACGAATCTCTTTTGTAAGTTTCATTGTCAACAATGTAAAATAAGCTTGTTCTTCGGATAGGCCTATAGACCCGGCGAAGCATCACAAAACAAGGGGGGGCGAGCCTGTTTTTCTGTATTCAATCAAGAGAAAACCCCACCCAGATTTTAATAAACGGAATATACCAACACTAAGATTAAGATATTCGAAATCCTGAGGCGGAACTACTTATCCGTTCTCTTCTATTTCAATATTTGATTTGTCCCATTCTAAAATCACTAATTAAAAAACGACAAAAAGACCCCACAACCCTATAAATCCTACAAAAACCCAAATCTATAAAATCGAATTTTTCTAAAAAAATTTTCAAATATTCAAAATAATAATTTTTTTTAGAAGTCGCTTTCTTTAGCAAGAATCCTAGGCGAAGACAAGATAATTTGTCTAAGCGCAACCTATATAGTTATACTAACTAAAGAAATTAAATAAAATCGAATGCAAAAAATTAAGTAGAATTAAGTAGACTAAAAATAGGATCCTCGTGAAGTCAGTCGATAAAACTCAAAATGAGATATGCCCCCCAATAATCAAAGGAAACTATATGGTTTCGCCAAAATGAATTCTTGTTTTCACTAAACAATAAATGATTCTGGGTGACTTTACAACTTCACCTCGAATCGACCAATCCCATATATTTTCCACCCTCATATTCATGGGAGTGCGTCTATGTTTTTGCTTTACGAAGATGATATTTTTGGGGCATTTCTAATAATATCAAGTCTTATTCCGATTTTGGCATTTTTCATTTCTGGGATTTTAGCCCCGATTAGGAAAGGGCCGGAGAAACTTTCTAGTTATGAATTGGGTATAGAACCAATGGGCGGCGCTTGGTTACAATTTAGAATCCGTTATTATATGTTTGCTCTAGTTTTTGTTGCTTTTGATGTTGAAACGATTTTTCTTTATCCACGGGCAATGAGTTTCGATGTATTGGGTGTATCTGTATTTATAGAAGCTTTAATTTTCGTGCTTATCTTAATTGTTGGTTTGGTTTATGCATGGCGAAAGGGGGCGTTGGGATGGTCTTAGCTCCCGAATATTCAGACAATAAAAAGAAAAGATAAAAAAATTGAAAAAGTTATGAATTCCACTGAATTTCCTTTACTTGATCGAACAGCCGAAATTTTAGTTATTTCAACTACATTAAATGATCTTTCAAATTGGTCAAGACTCTCTAGTTTATCGCCGCTTCTCTCTGGAACCAATTGTTGTTTTATTGAATTTGCTTCACTATTCAATAGTAGGATCGCGGTTTGACTTTGATCGTTATGGGCTAGTACCAAGATCGAGTCCTAGACAGGCGGATCTAATTTTAACAGCCGGAACAGTAACAATGAAAAGGGCCCCCTCCTTGGTGAGATTATATGAGCAAATGCCCGAACCAAAATATGTTATTGCTATGGGAGCCTGTACAATTACAGGAGGGATGTTCAGTACCGATTCTTATAGTACTGTTCGGGGAGTTGATAAGTTAATACCTGTGGATGTCTATTTGCCGGGTTGTCCCCCTAAACCGAAAGCAGTTATAGATGCTATAACTAAACTTCGTAAGAAAATATCTCGAGAAATCTATGAAGATAGAATTAGGTCTCAACAAAAAAATCGGTGTTTTACGACCAATCACAAGTCTCGCGCTGGGCGCAGTATGAATAATGGAAATTATGATCAAAGATTCCTCTACCAACCGCCATCTACTTCAGAGATCCCTACTGAAACCTTTTTCAAACATCAAAGTTCAGTATCTTCTCACGAATTAGTGAATTAGGCAGGACTCCTTTGTACAGTGTACAGAATAACAAGTAACGGGTCGATCTTCATAATTTGATCGAGAATGTAAAATATTCTAAATAAAAATATGGGAGATAAAAAAGTTGCAGGGTCGTTTGTCTGCTTGGCTAGTCAAGCACGGGATAATTCATAGATCTTTAGGCTTTGATTATCAAGGAATAGAGACTTTACAAATAAAGTCTGAGGATTGGTATTCCATTGCTGTCATTTTATATGTATATGGTTACAATTATTTACGCTCCCAATGTGCCTATGATGTAGCACCTGGTGGACTGTTAGCTAGTGTGTATCATCTTACCAGAATAGAGTACGGTGTGGATCAACCGGAAGAAGTATGCATAAAAGTATTTGCCTCAAGGAGGAATCCTAGAATTCCGTCCGCTTTCTGGGTTTGGAAAAGCGTGGATTTTCAAGAACGAGAATCCTATGATATGTTGGGAATCTCTTATGATAGTCATCCGCACTTAAAACGTATCTTAATGCCTGAAAGTTGGATAGGATGGCCCTTACGTAAGGATTCTATTGCCCCCAATTTTTATGAAATACAAGATGCTCATTGAATGATAAGAAGGTAATTTACACTTATACAATTTCCGAGATTCAAAGATTGGACTTTCGGTTATAGATTAACATTAACCAGAATAAGAATAGTTGAAGTCTCTTTTTTTTATTAGGGAATTGTGGTTTATTAGGGAATTGGGGATAGGCTAAAAAAAGGGCAAAATTGGGGATTCATTATTGGGGATTCATTGGGATTCTTACTTCTTACAAAGTACAAAGATACTTATTTCGTATGAGCCGAATCAATAGGATGAATTAAATCAAAGGACTTTTGCATCATGAACCTTGTACTGCGCCTATTGCTTAGGCCGGTTCTAGTTCTAGAAAGTCATGTCGAGGCGAATTAGGAAATCGAATAGGAACGAAAATACAAAGAAATGAAAGAGTATAGAATTGGATTATTTTGTATCTGAACCGAATCTTGTTTCTTTCAAGTTCGGCTTTTTGTTCTTTCACGCAACCAATTTAACCCTTCCAATTCAAACAAATATGTATGAATTATTCACATTTTTTTGAACAAAAGAAAAAAGAGAAATATAGAATTTCATTTTAGATACTTTATTTAAAATTTAAAATGAAATTTTAAATTTCATTTACGAAACCCTACCCATCTATTTTATAGATGGGGTATATCTCGCCGAGATAGATAAAAGTATCTATTATGATCCAGATTCGAAATTAATACGTATCTCGCTTCATATCAATTCATTTATAAAATATAAAAAAACCTCATCCAAATTAAGCATGTGCCGGGAACCAGATTTGAACTGGTGACACGAGGATTTTCAGTCCTCTGCTCTACCAGCTGAGCTATCCCGACCATTACCAATTGTAGCACCCCATAGATCATTTTATTAGATAACTGGGGTCTATGTCAATTAAAAGGCCAGGGGGGGATTACAGGGTTTTCTCTAAGTCCTGTAATTTCTTGTATCTTCAAAAAGACGGCTTTTGGAGTTTCAGTATGAGTAATGTTATTGATTGTGAATCATTCAAATAGGAATTCCTTGCTTAATTTGGATGTGTATTCTATATCATATGTGATAAGAGAAGGGCATTTATGCCGCAATACGTTTGTCAAAAAGAATCAAAATAAGGAATTTGGAACTGCTAACGAATAACGAAAAAGGGGAATAGGATAAATATTTTAAATATTTGGGGAGTCAAATAAGGCTTTTTTGGGGGGGGATAGAGGGACTTGAACCCTCACGATTTTAAAAGTCGACGGATTTTCCTTTTACTAAAAATTTCATTATTGCCGGTATTGACATGTAGAATGGGACTCTATCTTTATTCTCGTCCGATTAATCAGATCTTTTTAAAAAGATCTATCGGACTATGGAGTGAATGATTTGATGAATTAATATTCTTTCTTCAATATGGAATCAATTCACACAAATTCTTCCACTTTTCTGTATTC